CCTAAACAATAAAATATGTTGACATGAGGAGGAACGTATTTACTAGTTATATCATCTGCAATCGCCTGAATCTCAAGACGTTCTTCGAACCAATCATAGACTTTATTGAGATAGGTAACCCAAAGGGACTCCCCCTCCACGAACCGTAAATGAGGCTTTCATCTCGTACAGCTCAAACAGAAAGACAAAAATACTGGTGGAAACAAATATGTGTACAAATATGTGTAATAGTAAAGAAACATCTTAATCCTATGATTCAATCTTCTCAGAAGATACAAAAGAACGAAAATCCAAAAAATCCGAAAACTATTAAACTATTCTCGAAACTCTTTTTTGTGGTTATAATGCCAAAATATCAAGTTGGCACATTCGTCTTGATGTTGATCGTTACAGGCCTCTTGAATCTTCTATTTACCTATTGACTTTCGTTGATTTATTATTTTTGTTTGTAATATGGGTTTACTTTACTTTATTTTTTAGTACTTGATAGGAATTTTCTTGTTAAGACCCCATGAACCGATTGAAACCCCAGATTCATACTAGAACCACGATGATTCGATAAAACTTTCAAGCTAAGTCCAACAATTCTCTGAGTAAGAACCATTGTATCATCACTTATTCAATGAATAGGAATAGACATAATAAAAAAAAACACTTGCCCTGTGATCAAAATAAGCATGAACGGGAGTTTGAAAGATTTTTTGGAGTCCGGCCACGAGGTCTGAATATTAAGTATGAATCATAGTTCGAATACTTCGTAATCTATTTCATCTATTTCGTGCTCCAGATACTAGAATGAATATCTGACGAGGGAAAGCATCTCTACCAAGATGACAGACGTGTTCTCTGTACTATCAATAGGATCAATTCTAACAAGTCACACACTCATATTCCGGAAATAGAGAAACAAAGAAATTCCGCGGTCGAACTGCCAAAACGGACCCAAAATACAAGCCTAAACGCTTTGCTTTAGAGTGACAAGCAAAGCTAGGACTTAGTGATTCTGAGAAATCTAATTCATTGAAATTCCGTCTAGTAAAACGGAAGAATTATAAATTTCTAAAATAATAGATAGAAATATTGCAAATAAGGCCATTGTGACTCCCATCAATGGAGTAGTTCCCCATCCAGGAGCTACTTTACCATATTCCGAATTCAATGGTTTCAATAACCCCCCTACACCAGTTCGTTTTGGACGAGATCTAGAACTACCCTCAACGCTTTGTGTAACCATAAATCCTATTTTGTATTCATTGAGATCTGTTGACTTTGTATACAATTTCATTGTAAATAAGTAATCTTATCTCATAGATCCATTGTGGTCTTGAAATTATATAATAATGGAAATAGCAACCCTAGTTGCCATCTTTATATCTGGTTTACTTGTAAGTTTTACTGGGTATGCCTTATATACTGCTTTTGGGCAACCTTCTCAACAACTAAGAGATCCATTCGAGGAACACGGGGACTAGTTGAAGTAATGAGTCTCCCAATATTGGGAGGCTCATTACTTCAAGCGAGATAATGAAAAATCATTTCATCTTTTTAGTTGGAACTTTAGGTGGTTCTCGAAAAAAGATAGCGAAAAAAATGATCCCTAGAGTCGAGACTAAGAGGAATGTATAAACCAATGCTTCCATAGATTTGATTGTGGTTTACAATTATAGCTTCCGTACCTGTTTATTTGGAGCCATCTCCTGGATTAAAGAAGGAGTAAGACTGAAAGACAAGTCGGCGATTCAGATCAAAATTTCTCCGGTAACCCATGTCAAAAAATAGATAAGGGAGCAGTGTTGTATCAAACTACTTGTCTTTTTGTAGTTGGATCCCCTAGTTTTTGGAATGCTCCAAATTCTACTTGAGCGTCCAAATCTGGATCAATACCAGCAAAAACATCTCTGAACAGGGTTCTAGCGCCATGCCAAATGTGCCCAAAGAAGAATAGCAGAGCAAATGAAGCATGTCCAAAAGTAAACCAACCCCTTGGACTACTACGAAAAACACCATCGGATTTCAAAGTAGCACGATCTAATTCAAAGATTTCACCCAATTGAGCACGTCTAGCATATTTTTTAACAGTAGCGGGATCACTATAACTGACGCCATTGAGTTCGCCGCCATAGAACTCAACAGTTACACCTACTTGCTCGACACTATACTTCGATTCCGCCCTTCGAAAAGGAACATCGGCTCTAACAATTCCGTCACCGTCTACCAAAACAACTGGAAATGTTTCAAAAAAAGTAGGCATACGACGCACAAAAAGTTCACGGCCTTCTTTATCTCTAAAGACAGGATGCCCTAACCACCCAACAGCGATTCCATCCCCGTTATCCATCGAACCCGCTCTGAACAACCCCCCTTTTGCCGGATTATTCCCAATGTAATCATAAAAAGCTAATTTTTCAGGAATTTTAGACCAAGCTTCGGATAAACTTTGATTCTCGGCTAGTCCAGCAACAACTCTTCGATATATTTCTTGCTGAAAATATCCCTGATCCCATTGATAACGAGTGGGACCAAATAATTCAATCGGAGTAGTTGCTGAACCATACCACATAGTTCCAGCAACAACAAAAGCCGCAAAAAAGACAGCAGCAATACTACTGGAAAGGACGGTTTCAATATTTCCCATACGCAATCCTTTGTATAGACGTTGTGGCGGACGGACACTAAGATGAAATAGTCCTGCTAATATGCCCAATGTCCCTGCTGCAATATGATGAGAGGCTATTCCTCCCGGAGCAAAAGGATCAAAACCTTCCACACCCCACGCTGGATTTACAGATTGGACCTTTCCGGTTAGTCCATAAGGATCGGACACCCAAATTCCAGGACCGTACAATCCTGTTACATGGAATGCGCCAAACCCAAAGCAAGCCACTCCTGAGAGAAATAAATGAATTCCGAAGATCTTGGGCAAATCCAAAGAAGGTTTTCCTGTACGTTCATCAGTAAATATTTCTAGATCCCAATACACCCAATGCCAGATAGCTGCCAAGAAGCACAATCCAGAAAACACAATATGTGCCCCGGCCACACCTTCGTAACTCCAAATACCCGGATTCGTTATAGTCCCGCCTGTGATAGTCCAACCGCCCCATGAATCGGTTATTCCTAAACGAGTCATAAAGGGTATAACGAACATACCTTGTCTCCACATTGGGTCGAGAACAGGGTCAGAGGGATCAAAAACTGCTAATTCATATAGAGCCATCGAACCGGCCCAACCAGCAACCAGAGCCGTATGCATTATATGGACAGCCAGCAAACGACCGGGATCATTCAATACGACGGTATGAACACGATACCAAGGCAAACCCATGGAAAAAATACCCCTTTATCAACAAAAAATAGACACTATGTGACTTTATTGCATTGGAAAACTATACTATGGACCTCTACCTTTCAGTGCATTATCTGAGAGAAAGTATTAATCTTTGTTCCAGTCTTTTAGTTTTAGTAATAATAAAGTAGTAATAATAAAGGAACAATTCTAATTCTGTTCTTAGGAACAAAGAGAAGCAAATCTATTTTATACCCAATAAGTAACAATACGCAATGGGGGGTTGATATCATTTTATATGGTCGTATTCCTTTATCTTTCAAAAGTGCCTCAATTTCTGTTATTTTATTCATTCTTTATTCCTTGAGTTTATTTCTAAATTTATCTAATCTATGGCTAAAATATAGGAGAAAAGACAATAAAAAATAAAAATAAAAAATAAACCCATTATTACGATTCCACATTAAAGTGAGATGGAGATATAGTACTTAATTGTTTCTTTCGTTTTATGCCTATTGGTGTTCCAAGAATACCCTTTCGAAATCCTGGGGAAAACGCTTCATCCTGGGTTGACATATAGTGCGACTTGTCAGATATAGTGGGTCATATGGGATTTCCCCGTTTTCTCCCCCGATTGAGATATCCTTCAACTTCGCCCAAAAAGGGTTGATCAAATCATCAAAAATTTTGAGCGTGAAGTGCAATGAAATAAAATAATATTTTTTTGTTGGGAGGTATCCAGATTAATATTATCGATTAGAATCAAATTTATGGTTGGCTTGTTTGTTTGGACTAATAAAAAAATGCGGTATCCAGGCTCCGTTTAGCAAAAACCCAATTTGTAATAGATTATCTCTGATTACTACTTGTATCATATTTGACTTTTTAATTTATTAAATTTTATTAAATTAAAGTAATTTACAACTGTTAATCAAAATTACGTGACTAATATGATCAATACGTCGAATATTTGACGGAAGACATGAAATGAATTGAAAAGAAAGTCTTCGCAAAAAGACGTGGTAGTAGGGACTTTTGCTCTATATGTGCAAATAAAAACCGGGTGGATCTTTACTCGGAGTAGAGCATAAACCTAAAAGAATTGAAGAGGACCATTCAGGAACAAGAGAATGACATTGTGATTTAGATTGAATCTCGATGAAACAATACATCAAAAAGAAGTTAGTTCGAAAAGTTTAGTAAATGCCCTTTTTTTAGGTAAACAGGCCAAAACTCATTTTTCTTGAAAAATGGAAGAAAAATTGATTCGTTAGAATAGAAAAATTAGAAGGAGCCTCTTAGTAAAAAAGAAGGAGAGCTAGGATCTACACATTGATTCTTATTTGTTTTCGCAATTTTTGTGGAACCGTATGCATCAAAGTATGCATGTACGGTTCCTAAAGGATCGAATTTTATCCTAATCAACCGACTTTATCGAGAACGATTGCTTTTTTTAGGCCAAATAATTAATACCCATCTAGCGAATCAACTTATTGCTCTTATATTATATCTAACTATGGAGAGTGATACCAAAGATCTTTATTTGTTTATCAACTCTCCAGGCGGATGGGTAATACCTGGAATAGCTCTTTATGATACTATGCAATTTGTGCGACCAGATGTACAGACAATATGCCTGGGATTAGCCGCTTCAATGGGATCTTTTATCCTGGTCGGAGGAAAAATTACCAAACGTTTAGCATTCCCTCACGCTTGGCGCCAATGAGTTTTTTTAGAGAAAAAAGACTATGCCCTCACCATATAAAATGTTTTTCAGTAATAATAGCATGGCACTTAGAATTCGATAGAAACAAAATTGTATTGTTTTTTCAAAAAACAATTAAAAAATCATTAAATTATGTATCGAAAGAGTAGTATGAAAAAAGGTATTGCCGATTTTTTCTTATCTATCGGAGACCTGTTTCAGTGTCACAAACCTTTTTTTTCACACCCAAACCCCAATAAAAGCTGTTTTGGCTATGTTCGGAAAGAAAAGAATACGAAAAAAAGAAACTTTGGGATTGCTGAATCACAAATGAAATAATAAAAAAATAATAAAGATATAAAGCAACGGAACCGTCATAGTATTTTTGAAACTCCTACAAAAAAAGGAAGGGCGGTTATTAGATCATTTACCAATCTGGGTCTGATAGACTCTATCTTTTCTGATTTTTTCTTTGATTTTGATGGAAGGTAAAAGTCAATTCTATTAAAGAGCCGTATGCAATGTGCAAACCATGCATGTACGGTTGGTCAATTCTATCGTTTTTTCTTATTCTTTAATCATGAAAGATCGAATAACTATTTATTATGTTCTATCATCAGGGTAATGATTCATCAGCCTTTTAGTGCTTTTTTTATGGCCCAAGTAGGAGAATTTGTCCTGGAAGCGGAAGAACTGCTGAAGCTGCGCGAAACCATCACAAGGGTTTATGTACAAAGAACGGGCAAACCCTTATGGATGGTATCCGAAGACATGGAAAGGGATGCTTTTATGTCAGCAACAGAAGCCCAAGCTCATGGAATTGTTGATCGTGTAGCGGTTGAAAAATAGCAAAGATTTCACATAAATCACATTTAAAATAAAATTTTAAAATTTTAATATTTAACAGTTTAATAGTTTCTATTTAGTATATTAAATTTAGTAAAATTTAGATTTATAAAAATATATTATATTCAAAACTAAAAGAAATCATAATCATCCGGTTAGGATCAATCTAAACCAGCCCCTTTCGATATACGATTCAAATACGATTTCCATGCCAACTCTTAAACAACTTATTAGGAATACAAGACAGCCAATAAAAAATGTCACGAAATCCCCCGCTCTTAGGGGATGTCCTCAGCGCCGAGGAACATGTATTCGGGTGTATGTGCGACTCGTTCAGATCCTGGTCTGGGACAAAAGACAAAAATTACAGTATCAGTGATCGGTACAGTACCAACGAATAGGATAGAATGGAGTTCTTCCATTCACGATCTAAAAAAAGATCTACCCTATCTTGTTATTGTGTATATTGTGGACTAAATTTTTGGTTTCCATTGGGACAAAGGTGTGCACCCCTTAATTTTTCAATTTAAGATGAAAAGAATTACCCATTGGTAGCAACTGATTATCCAGGGAAATTCTTTTTGATTTTATTTAAAAAGCAGAAAAATTATGCCCAGACTCTTGCAAGAACGGACTCAGACGGTCAGCTACCCAACGAATCTTCATAATTAAATACCGTTACTCTATTGGGTGGATCTACTTGTGAAAGGTCTATTACTGGATAATCCCATGGGTAGAGTCAAAGAGTGTGAACTGTACAAGTTAATATTTTGATTAAATCAAGAACGAAGAAAGCGGCTCCGGTGTATAGAGAGGGCCTTACCGTTTAATTTAAGAAGTAACCATATAAACGATGGAACCCACCATTTCGTTATCCATTTATATTTATTTATATTTACTGTGCTTTTTTTTTGAGGCATTAAGAAAATGCCTCAAAAAAAATCGTGGTTGGGAAGGTTATTGTAGCAAAAGCCATTGGAGTTTTTACCTTATACATTGGAAGAACCCGTTTTGTTAATTAATAGGCTAGTAAAGAAAATAAAGAATAACTGAAAGAAAGCAAATCGATCAGTTATTCCTCAACGTTTTATTTATTCAATGACCAGAATTAGACGAGGATATATAGCTCGGAACCGTAGAACAAAAATGCGTTTATTTGCCTCAAGCTTTCGGGGGGCTCATTCAAGACTTACTCGAACTATTACTCAACAGAAAATACGAGCTTTGGTTTCGGCTCATCGGGATAGAGATAGGCAAAAGAGAGATTTTCGTCGTTTGTGGATCACGCGAATAAATGCAGTAATTCGCGAGAGGCGGGTATCCTATAGTTATAGTATATTAATGTACAGTCTGTACAAGAGGCAGTTGCTTCTTAATCGTAAAATACTTGCGCAAATGGCTATATTAAATAAAAAAAGTCTTTATATGATTTCCAATGAAATAATAAAATAACGCAATTGGAAGGAATCGCTCGAGATGCTTTAAATAGAGTTCCCTGAATAATGAACTCCGGGAAGGTAGAGTAGAAATTTTTATTATAGAATAGGATAGGATACAGTCGTTAAAATGAGCAAACACGTTCAATAAAAAAGGATTGATTCCTTGTTCTTACCCAATTCAATTCGTTTTTTTCTTACAACCTGTATTTTAAACAAAAAAGAAATCCTTATTTGAATTCGGATTGGGAGTTTGATTCTATTTAAGAGTAAGCCTATTGATTTGATTTCGGGTTCTAAGACCAGCAGTTCTAGCAGTCGACTCGCCCTTTTCAAATTGTTTTTCATTATTAAGAAAAGGTAACAAAGATAAAATACGAGCTTGTTTGATAGCAATAGTAATTAATCGTTGTTGTTTTAAGGTCAATCGATTTACCCGTTTAGATAATATTTTTCCTTGTTCACTAATAAATCGACTAATTAAACTCATGTTTCTATAAGCAATTCGATCCCCCGATTTGATCGGGGGCAAACGCCTACGCAAAGAACGCTTGGATTTATGAAAAAGTCGCTTGAATTTATGCATGTTTTGTTTATTCCTTATCCAAAAAATCCTATTTCGTTTGATCAAATCTAAAATGATTTAGAATTAAGAAATAGAATTTTTTTTTAGAGATTCTATATATTCTATGCTATTAATATATTCATTTTTGAATATATGGTAATTAAATTAATTATGTGTTATTAACTATCTAAGATATAGTTAATGTTAATATCTCTTTTTTCGGGTTCCTTGAAGGAGTGACACGCAGGTGCTCGATTCTATCTATTTTTTTATCTCCCCATGAATCCTATGTTTGTAACAATAGGGACAGAATTTTCTCAATTCCAATCGACCGGGCGTATTGTGTCGATTTTTTTGAGTAATATATCTGGAAATGCCTCGTGATTTCTTATTAACACTAACACCCGTTCGAACACACCCGGTGCATTCCAAAATAACTTTCACTCGGGTATCTTTCCCCCTGGCCATGAACCCCCTTTTTGGTTTTCTATTCACTTAACTGTTCGAAGAAAGAGTAGGGAGGGGAGAAGGACTAGTCACAGATATTGCGTTCTATCTCTAATCTTCTTCAATCCCTCCTCTGCCAACAGTTAGACCAATAAAATAACTAGAATGAAAAAAAAGGGAATGTCAACGCATCTGGGAAAAACCGATTAATCTCTATCAATAGACCTGCTAAAGACCCAAACCATAAAGTACTTAGTACCGGTGCCGCGGAGAGATATGTTTTTAGATCTCGCATTTTAAAACCTCCTGCTTTATTGTAATACATAAACAAAATAGCTATACGATCAAATGTATATGTAACTAGGAACCACCTGTATTTGTACATGGACTCCCTAATTCCAATGGAAATGTACAAGGATTTAGTAGCTAAGATTTTCCTCTTCTTTTCTAATTTTCTAAAATCTTAAAAGAAAAAAAAAGAAGGTCCCTTCCGCCTGAACATTCAATTCAGCAATTTGAAGGCGGTTTCAGATATATTTCATACGTGTGTCGGTTTATTATTATATGTTATCCGATATGAGACCAAAGACAAATAATAAATCGAAATATCATTTTTCTTTTTTCTCTGGAAATAAAGATAAAGATATGGAAAACAAAATGGGGATTCTCTACAATGACACGGTAACTCAATCGAAAGGGGTGTAGCGCAGCTTGGTAGCGTGTTTGTTTTGGGTACAAAATGTCACAGGTTCAAATCCTGTCATCCCTACTTATGTCTTATCCTCGAAACAGTAACGAGAGATCAATTGAGATCGATTCAAAATTGGATATAGACGATCTTTCATTATATCCTACTATATAGGATAGCATATGTAGGCGCATGCAAGATGTGTTGGAGCTACAAAAAGAAGCTCTTTCCTGACATTCGTTTTTTATTGTGGTAAGAAAGCGCTCTTAGTTCAGTTCGGTAGAACGTGGGTCTCCAAAACCCGATGTCGTAGGTTCAAATCCTACAGAGCGCGATTCCATTCTTGTTTTGTTAGGTCAAAATTCCAAAATTACATGGCAATAATGGAACAGACTCTCAATTTGACCTTTTCGGGATTAAAGTAAAGAAAGAGCACGGTCAATCAAAAGAATCGACCTTAATTAATCAAAGGTCCAGCTGATCACCACGTCTATATTGTAAATATGCCGTTACGAATAACCCAGCCAAAGTAATAGGAATTAGACCTAAGACGATTCCAAACAGAAAAACTTCAATCATTTCCATTTTTTCTTTGAAAAGAGAAAAAGAGAGGTAATATCTATCCTTAAATATTAATCTGTATTACTCATGAATCTCAATGACCCAGAATTGGAAATTTGCACCTATAGAATAGATGGAATACTGCAGAAATTTTTCTTTTTATTTTCTGATTTTATTTTCTGAATTGCTCATTCAATTCATTTTAATTTTATTAAATTTTAAATAAGTCGTATCTTACTCAGACCAATAAATAGAACGGAGGTTATAGTTAAAACCGCTAGTAGAAAACCGAAATAACTAGTTATCGTAGGCATGAAGAAGCTAAAGGAAATATGCTATTTTTAAACATATGCTTGTAAAGTACTTGCCTAAGTAGATGTTTTTAAGGGACTTCCTTAAATATATTAAAATTAAATTAAATATATTAAATATATGGTCAAATTTTTGAAAGATACGAGAATAAGAA